GAGTAGTTCAGATAGAATCGAGCTTTCGATTGATGCAGGTACTTGGGATCCTTTGGATGAAGACATGGTCTCTCTTGATCCCATTGAATTTCATTCGGAGGAGGAACCTTATAAAGAGCGCATTGATTCTTATCAAAGAAAGACAGGATTAACTGAGGCTGTTCAAACAGGCACAGGTCAACTAAACGGTATTCCTATAGCAATTGGGGTTATGGATTTTCAGTTTATGGGGGGTAGTATGGGATCCGTAGTAGGCGAGAAAATCACCCGGTTGGTCGAGTATGCTACCAATAAATTTCTACCTCTTATTTTAGTATGTGCTTCCGGAGGCGCACGGATGCAAGAAGGAAGTTTGAGTTTGATGCAAATGGCTAAAATATCTTCGGCTTTATATGATTATCAATCAAATAAAAAGTTATTCTATATATCAATCCTTACATCTCCTACTACTGGTGGGGTGACGGCTAGTTTTGGTATGTTGGGGGATATCATTATTGCTGAACCCAATGCCTACATTGCATTTGCGGGTAAACGGGTAATTGAACAAACATTGAATAAGACAGTACCTGAAGGTTCACAAGCGGCTGAATATTTATTCCATAAGGGCTTATTCGATACAATCGTACCACGTAATCTTTTAAAAGGCGTTCTGAATGAGTTATTTCAGCTCCACGCTTTCTTTCCTTCGACTAAAAATGGAATCAAGTAGACCTTTAAGGTCAATTATTTTTTTGTGGCGAACAAGCTGTTAGTTTATCAGACATATATTCCATGTAGAAAAATTAAATTCATAAGTACATTTTTTTAGTTCTACATTCCTTGCACTTATTATATATTCATTTATAGTATAATTATATACGACTTAAAATTAATAACGTTAAATCTATTTAAAAATATATAATATTAAGAATAACAGGTACAAATATTAAACCGAGGTACCCATTCTATGACAACTCTCAACTTACCATCTATTTTTGTGCCTTTAGTGGGCCTAGTATTTCCGGCAATTGCAATGGCTTCTTTATCTCTTCATGTTCAAAGAAACAAGATTTTTTAAACCCGATGCGACCCAATCTCAGCCATTTTTTTCAAGACTTAGATTAGACATGGATCATAAAATGGATATCCATTTAGTAGACTATCGTATAAGATGTGCCTTCTTCCGAACATGAATTAAATGTAACTGAAAGAGCTCTTATGCATGTGGAAATATGTTATATGTTTAAAATAATTTAATTATAGCTATTTTAAAATAGATCAGGATCCGCAGATCTCTGAAATGTAAAGTCAATGAAATGCATGTCACTATCTCTATCTATAGGAGATCATATAAAGGGGATACTAGTATTTTACATCTAGCCAATTCGATGAATTATGCCTAAAGGTTCCCATCAGAATAGTGCTAGTTGATGAGAGTTACTTCGGAAAAAGAATAAAGTCAAATTTTTGGGGGGTTATTCTCTCAATTTCAATAAAATGCAACCGGATCTAGTATGAGTTGGCGATCAGAACATATATGGATAGAACTTATAACGGGGTCTCGAAAAATAAGTAATTTCTGCTGGGCCTTTATCCTTTTTTTAGGTTCATTAGGATTCTTGTTGGTTGGAACGTCCAGTTATCTTGGTAGGAATTTGATATCTTTATTTCCGTCTCAGCAAATCATTTTTTTTCCACAAGGGCTCGTCATGTCTTTCTATGGCATCGCAGGTCTCTTTATTAGTTCCTATTTGTGGTGCACAATATCCTGGAATGTAGGTAGTGGTTATGATCAATTCGATAGAAAGGAAGGAATTGTGTGTATTTTTCGTTGGGGATTTCCTGGAAAAAATCGTCGCATCTTCCTTCGATTCTTTATGAAAGATGTTCAGTCCATCAGAATAGAAGTTAAAGAGGGTATTTATGCCCGGCGTGTCCTTTATATGGACATCCGAGGCCAGGGAGCTATTCCCTTGACTCGTACTGATGAGAATTTAACTCCACGCGAAATTGAACAAAAAGCTGCGGAATTAGCCTATTTCTTGCGTGTACCGATTGAAGTATTTTGAAATGAACTGAAAATTATTTCTCATCAGGAGGTAAAAAATAAAAAAATAATAGAGGCATCTCCTATATCAAAATATTCCATTTCGGGATTAGGTCCAATTTTTTTATATTTTGATAAATAAGGGAGTTAGCTCGTCTCGAAATACGGCATTACTTGAAAGGGCCTATTTGGGACATTCATCGAAAGGACACAAGACAATTGCTGCGAATTTTCTCGATTGAGATATCAGTTTGAGATATCAGTAAAAAAAATAATATTTTTTCTTATTTCTTCATTCGAATTTGAGACGGACTCTTATTCTATTTGGATATTCTTTATATATTCAAGGACTAACCATAACCAATACATCACAAATAAAAAACAGTGAATAGATTCAAAGGAAAGATACCTTGTAATAGAACTCATTGCTTGATAGAAATATTGGATCGCATAGAGTTTACAAACGAGGTGGGTTCATTAAGAATTCACAGATGAAAAAAAATGGAAAAAAAGAAAGCATTCATTCCCCTTCTATATCTTGCATCTATAGTATTTTTGCCTGGGTGTATCTCTCTTTTATTTCATAAAAGTCTAGAATCCTGGGTTACTAATTGGTGGAATACTAGGCAATCCGAAACTTTCTTTAATATCATTCAAGAAAATAGTATTCTAGAACAATTCATAGAATTCGAGGAACTCTTCCTGTTGAACGAAATGATAAAGGAATATCCGGAGCCACATCTACAAAAGCTTAGTATAGGAATACACAAAGAAACAATCCAATTGATCAAGATGCACAATGAAGATCGTATCCATATGATTTTACACTTCTCGACAAATATAATCTGTTTCATTATTCTAAGCGGTTATTCTATTCTGGGTAATGAAGAACTTGTTATTCTTAACTCTTGGGTTCAGGAATTCTTATATAACGTAAGCGACACGATCAAAGCTTTTTGTATTCTTTTATTAACGGATTTGTGTATTGGATTCCATTCGCCCCATGGTTGGGAACTAATGCTTGGCTCTATCTACAAAGATTTTGGATTTGCTCATAACGATCAAATTATATCTGGTCTTGTTTCCACTTTTCCAGTCATTTTAGATACAATTTTCAAATATTGGATCTTCCATTATTTAAATCGTGTATCCCCATCACTTGTAGTGATTTATCATTCAATGAATGACTGAAAAATGATCCACTGATATTAATTATTAATCCAATTATAATGTTTGTTACTTTGGACATAAAGAAAGCGTTCAAAAAAGTACTTACTCTTTCTATTTCTCCAGAGGATTTCTCTTATATTCGCGTAAACTTATTTCCGTACATAGCAGAATCGTGGATAGGGAACTATACTAGCAACCTACCTAATTTATTGTAGAAATTTTGGGCTCAATGATTGGACCATGCAAACTAGAAATTCTTGGACAAAGGAACAGATTACTCGATTCATTTCCGTATCGCTCATGATATATATAATAACTCGGACATACATTTCAAATGCATATCCCATTTTTGCACAACAGGGTTATGAAAATCCAAGAGAAGCGACTGGGCGTATTGTATGTGCCAATTGCCATTTAGCTAATAAGCCCGTGGATATTGAGGTTCCCCAAACGGTACTCCCCGATACTGTATTTGAAGCAGTTGTTCGAATTCCGTATGATATGCAACTAAAACAAGTTCTTGCTAATGGTAAAAAGGGGGGTTTGAATGTGGGGGCTGTTCTTATTTTACCCGAGGGATTTGAATTAGCTCCTCCCGACCGTATTTCTCCCGAGATGAAAGAAAGGATAGGCAATCTGTCTTTTCAGAGCTATCGCCCCACAAAAAAAAATATTATTGTGATAGGTCCTGTTCCTGGTCAGAAATATAGTGAAATAACCTTTCCTATTCTTTCTCCCGACCCCGCTAGTAAAAAGGATGTTCACTTCTTAAAATATCCCATATATGTAGGCGGGAACAGGGGACGGGGACAGATTTATCCCGACGGAAGCAAGAGTAATAATACAGTTTATAATGCTACAGCAGCAGGTATAGTAAACAAAATTATACGAAAAGAAAAGGGGGGATACGAAATAACCATAGTGGATCCATCGGATGGACGTCAAGTGGTTGATATTATCCCTCCAGGGCCAGAACTTCTTGTTTCAGAGGGTGAATCTATCAAACTTGATCAACCATTAACAAGTAATCCTAATGTGGGTGGATTTAGTCAGGGAGATGCAGAAATAGTACTTCAAGATCCATTACGTGTGCAAGGACTTTTGTTCTTCTTGGCATCTGTTATTTTGGCACAAATCTTTTTGGTTCTTAAAAAGAAACAGTTTGAGAAGGTTCAATTATCTGAAATGAATTTCTAGATCCGAAAATTTTGCAACATCAAGTTCGTAAAAAGAACCGTATTTTTTTAGGGGCATTATTAGTCTTCCTAGTCTTGTACACAAGAAGGGGAATTTTCTACATCCCTTTCTTGTGTCCAAATAATAATGAGTCTTCATACCAGTTTCTCAAAGATTCCTATCCTTAGTTTCTATTTTTTCAGGTTTCTCATAATTTTGGGGGGTACTTAGTACTTTATGTATAATGTATAATAAAGTAGTGGGCAAAAAGAGAGGTCATTTTAGATTTAGTCAATGAACTTAGAAAGATAGGTACTACCTAGGCCAGATGGTCGGAATTAACCAATTAAGTTCATTTTTCAAAACATCATCAGACAAAACAAATGGGGTTTTAGGAAACATTGGAAAGGAAAAGGGGATCCATTTGTTTTGTCAATTATCTGAATAAATAAAAGGTTTTGATTATTAAGAACTCACCAGGATCGTCCCCTTCGAATCAGACAAAGAAAGAAGGGGACGATCCTGGTGAGTTCTTACGCTTTCATGTCTACAACTCAGTTCATCCGATTACTACAGGGATGAACCCAATCCTGAATATGAACCATAAAAGAAAATACCTAGTAACCCG